TTTTGTTTTTGGCATTATTAGTGCGAATTATAGAGGCGGTAAAAATAAAATATCGAGGAAATGATATCTATAGATAGACAGCAAGATTTGGCGGGTGTAAGACCGCTGAGTTAGGTTAACTGGAGTAGCAATACATTTGTGCGATATTTACATGAAGCTTATGAGTACCATATATACTTAGTCCTGTTTTTGGGGTTTGGCGGGGCATATATAGGTGTATAGCGAGTAGCATGAGTTTACGGGGGGTAAGGGGGGTTTGTATGAGCTAACTCAATATCTTGCGTGTACGTACGTACGTGTGTGTACGTGTGTACGTACGTGTGTACGTACGTGTGTACGTGTGTACGTGTGTACGTACGTGTGTACGTGTGTACGTACGTACGTACGTGTGTACGTACGTACGTACGTACGTACGTACGTACGTACGTACGTACGTACGTACGTACGTACGTACGTACGTGCGTACGTACGTACGTACGTGCGTACGTACGTACGTACGTACGTACGTACGTGCGTCGTACGTACGTACGTACGTACGTACGTACGTACGTGTGTACGTACGTGTGTACGTGTGTACGTACGTGTGTACGTACGTACGTACGTGTGTACGTACGTGTGTACGTGTGTACGTACGTGTGTACGTGTGTACGTACGTGTGTACGTGTGTACGTACGTGTGTACGTGTGTACGTACGTGTGTACGTGTGTAAAGTCCTTATGTCCTGAAACCATTGACTGAATAGCACCTTGAATTGTGCACGGAGTTGATAAATGATAATGAATAAGTCCAGCTACAGATCATCTGACTGCGTCGGGGCCGCGACGGGCATATTCCCTGAGTGCAGATGTAGGTTAGAGTTAGTGCCGTTGCGGTCATAGCTGAGTGATAGCAAGTTCCCCCCCCCCAAAAAAAAAGATACCAAATGCATGACACCACAGTTATGTGTGATCATGGGCTGATTAGTCATTAGTCCATCGAGATGTCCCATTTGAGAGGATTAGTAGGATTGGAGTGAACAAGTAGAATGGCCCTGAGGTAAGAACCAGATGCCAGGTATAGTTCCATGATAGAAACCCCCACGTTGATATGGGCCCGGAGCGAGAAGAGGGATACTTCGAGCAAGGATTGATGGTTTCTCGAGGCATGGTGATAAATCCCTTACTGGACTAAGTGACGTGCAGTCATGTATGCTCCTGATAGAGATTATTGTAAGATTAAACATAGTATGTCTTATGTAATTATATAAGTATATGTACATGCTTAATATGCATGGGGCATAGCAGTAATGCACGACGTACATAGGGCAAGTTTTGGGAGCGCGGGATAGTCGTAATACACTGGTTAATGCGGGTGTCAGGGAATAGTTTAAAAAGAATTTCAGCTTTGGGTGCTGACGGTGGGGCGTGTGCCTCTTCCTTGAGTCTTGGGGAGAATTATTAATCTCCATTTTTGGTTTACAAGACCAATGTAATTAATATACTACGAAGACTCTTCATTTTAGGAGATTGTTTTCGATAATGCTAATGGTTGGCATTAGAATCAATAAGATAGCAAAATACAGGATGGAGGCAATTTGGCCAATGATGATAAAGGGGTGTTCTACTGGCTGCCCTCCGATTCAAGTTAAGGTGAGGAGGTCTGCGGTTAGAAGTCAGAATAGGCATTGACTAAGGGGTCGGAATATTATCCCACGTTGTTTTGAGGTGTGTAGGTGGGGGATAAGTGCTAAGATTAGGATTGAGAACACTAGGGCTAGGACTCCTCCTAGTTTGTTAGGGATGGACCGGAGAATGGCATAGGCAAATAGAAAGTATCATTCGGGTTTAATATGTGGGGGAGTGCTGAGAGGGTTTGCGGGGGTGTAATTGTCTGGGTCTCCTAAAAGATCTGGTGAGAATAGGACTAGTGATATTAGAACTGAAAGGAGAAGTAAAACTCCTAGGATGTCTTTAATTGTGTAGTAGGGGTGAAACGGAATTTTGTCTGAGTCGGATGTGATTCCTGAAGGATTGTTGGATCCTGTTTCGTGGAGAAATAAGAGATGAACCATCGCTAATGCTGCGATGATGAATGGAAGGATAAAGTGGAATGCAAAGAATCGTGTTAGGGTTGCTTTGTCTACTGAGAAGCCCCCTCAAATTCATTCTACTAGATCGGTTCCGATATAGGGAATAGCAGATAGAAGATTTGTAATTACGGTTGCCCCTCAGAATGATATTTGTCCTCACGGTAAAACGTAGCCCATAAATGCTGTGGCCATGGTTGCGAACAATAAGATAATTCCAATATTTCATGTTTCTATGAATACATAAGATCCATAATATAAGCCTCGTCCCACGTGCATGAAGAGGCAGATAAAAAATATAGATGCTCCGTTTGCATGTATGTAGCGGATAATTCAGCCATAGTTAACGTCTCGGCAGATGTGAGTGACAGATGAGAAAGCAGTAGCTGTGTCAGATGTATAGTGTATGGCTAAAAATAGACCTGTTGCAATCTGTAGAATAAGGCATACACCTAGCAGGGACCCGAAGTTCCATCAGGCAGAAATATTTGATGGTGCGGGAAGGTCGATGAATGAGTCGTTTACGATTTTAGCTAGTGGGTGAGTCTTTCGAATGTTGGTCATTAATGTTCTTATAGTTGAAATACAACGATGATTTTTCATGTCATTAGTCATGGTTAAATTCCATGTGGGAATAATGATAACATACATTGTATTTATTCTAAGTATTGTTTTTGTGATGAGCTTTGTGGGATTTGTTACGAAGCCCTCTCCTATTTATGGTGGGTTGGTGTTGATTATTAGTGGTGGGATTGGTTGTGCTATTGTATTGAATTTTGGAGGATCTTTCTTGGGGTTAATGGTGTTCTTAATTTACTTAGGGGGTATATTGGTAGTTTTTGGTTATACAACTGCTATAGCTACAGAGCAATACCCTGAAGTTTGGGTGTCTAATAAAGCTGTATTGGCGGCTTTTATCACTGGCCTGCTGTCTGAGTTATTGACCGCCTGCTATATCTTAAAGGATGATGAGGTGGAGGTGGTACTAAAGTTTAATGGTATGGGAGACTGGGTTATTTATGATACAGGTGATTCTGGATTTTTTAGTGAAGAGGCTATGGGTATTGCAGCGTTATACAGCTATGGTACTTGACTGGTAATTGTTACTGGTTGGTCATTATTAACTGGTGTGTTAGTTATTATGGAGGTTACACGTGGTAATTAAGAATTGAGAGGCTGAGGGCCATGGTGATTATGAATGAGAAGAAATAGAGCTTAATGAGGCCTTTTTGATTTGAAACTAGGGTGGAGGATTTTATTTGGAAGAATGCGATTGATTTTGGTAGAACACTTTCTAGTCAGATATGATCTAGGAGTATGGATGCTGATTTTTGACTTATGGATAGGCTTGTTTTGGGTGCCAGACGGTGTATGATGGTGGGGTAATAGCCAAGGAGGTTTGAAAACTTGAAATAGTGAGATGAGTGGTTGAATTTGAGCCCTTGCATTGTAAGGTTTAGTTCTAATGCCAGGATGAAACCCAAGATGGTTACTGCGAGGGCAGCTATTTTCAGATGATGAGGCATAGTCATTTGTGGGATGGTAGTGGGAGTAATACTGTGGGAGATAACATACCCTGCGAACACACTCCCGAGAAGTAGGCGTTTAATAGAGTTAATTAGGTAAGGATTATTCTCGTTGATGGAAATAATGGGGGTAAAGCGGGGCTGGCCTAATAGTGCGAAGAATAGAATTCGAGTGCTGTAGGCGGCAGTTATAGATGTGGCAACGAGGGTAATTAAGAGGGCTCAGGCGTTGGTATTCGACGTGTTGGCGGTCTCGATAATCAGGTCTTTGGAATAGAAGCCTGTGAGGAATGGTATGCCTGTCAGTGCGAGGCTTCCAATAATAAGGGAGGTCGTGGTAAAGGGGAGGGCTTTAAATAGTCCGCCTATTTTTCGAATGTCTTGCTCATCATTTAAACTATGGATAATTGACCCGGAGCACATGAATAATATGGCTTTAAAGAATGCGTGGGTGCAGATGTGCAGAAAGGCCAAGTAAGGTTGGTTAATGCCAATTGTTACGATTATAAGTCCTAGTTGGCTTGAGGTAGAGAATGCAACAATTTTTTTAATATCATTTTGTGTAAGAGCGCAGATTGCAGTAAACAGTGTAGTGATGGCCCCTAGACATAGAGTGAGGGTTTGGATAGTTGGATTTTGTTCTATTAGGGGGTGGAAACGAATTAGTAGAAATACTCCTGCGACAACTATAGTACTGGAGTGGAGTAGGGCTGATACGGGAGTTGGACCTTCCATAGCTGAGGGGAGTCATGGGTGTAGTCCGAATTGGGCAGATTTGCCGGTGGCTGCTAGTAAAAGACCAAATAGGGGAAGATTAAGGTTGTCGTTGGCTGATATAAAAATTTGTTGAAGGTCTCACGCATTTAGGTGTAGTAAGAATCATGCTATAGCTATGATGAATCCGACATCTCCAATTCGGTTGTAGAGAATGGCTTGTAGGGCGGCTGTATTTGCATCGGTTCGACCGTATCATCATCCAATAAGTAGGAAAGATATAATGCCTACTCCTTCTCAGCCGATGAACAATTGAAATATGTTGTTTGCGGTCACTAGAATTATTATAGTGATAAGGAATATAAGGAGATATTTAAAAAATCGGTTGATGTAGGGGTCTGAGTGTATATATCATATAGAGAACTCCATAATGGACCATGTGACAAACAAAGCCACGGGTACAAAAATTATTGAGAAGTAATCTAGTTTAAAGCTTATAGACAGTTTTATGGTTTGGATCGTTATTCAGTGCCAGTTCGAGACTACCATTTCCTGTCCAGAATAGATGAACATTATTGCAGGAATTATGCTAATTATAAATGCGTGGGAGGTTGCTGTTTTTACATAATATGGATATAATTTGTCTTTGTAGAGCTTGGTAGAGGTTATAATGATTGGTAGGGTGAGTAAGATTAAGGCAGTGATCATGCAGGAGGCGAATATATTTATTACTTTTATTCGGAGTTGCACCGATTTTTTGATTCCTAAGACCAATGGATTACTTCTATCCTATAAAAGTTGAAAAAGCCATGCTTTTATGCATGGGAGCATGAGTTAGCAGTTCTTGCAATACTTTTTCGGTAGGCAAAAAGATTTGAGCTTTTATTATCAGATTCACAATCTGATGTTTTTGTTAAACTATGCCTGCAGTAGATGGGCCCCAGAACAACTTTGGGGTCGATGGATAGGAGAAGCAAGGGCAGCAAGTGGAGGGTTATTAGGGCATTCTCCCGTGTAAAGGACGGTTTGATGTTTTTAATATGGTGGGTATGTTTACCGCGTTGTGTAGTGATTAGTATATATAGGGTATAAAGGGCGGTAATGATGATGTTTATTCCTATCAGGATAATTGTAATATTGGATCATGAGAATGAGGCTATTACTACGAACAGCTCCCCGATTAAGTTAATTGTTGGGGGAAGGGCTAGGTTTGCGAGACTCGCTAATAGTCATCAAGCAGCTATCAGGGGGAGGAGGGTTTGGAGGCCTCGTGCGAGAATTATAGTACGACTGTGGGTTCGTTCGTAGTTTGAGTTGGCTAAGCAGAATAGTATGGATGATGTTAAACCATGGGCGATTATTAGAGCTGTTGCCCCTATGTAACTTCACGGTGTTTGGATAAGTACCGCTACAATGACAAGTGCTATATGGCTAACGGAAGAGTATGCGATTAGAGATTTTAGGTCCGTTTGACGTAAACAAATAGAACTAGTTATAATTATGCCCCATAGTGATAGTAATATGAAGGGGTATACTATCAGGTCGGTTAGGGGGTTTAGTAGGGTTGTGATTCGTATTATACCGTAACCTCCTAGTTTTAGAAGTACGGCTGCAAGTACCATAGAACCGGCAATAGGGGCCTCTACATGTGCCTTTGGTAGTCACAAGTGGAGGCCGTATAGGGGTATTTTTACTATGAAAGCCATCATACATGCTAACCATAGAAAAATGTTAGATCAGGAGCTTGGTAGAGGCTGAATTCAGTATTGGATTATGAGGAAGTTTAGAGAGCCTATGCTATTTTGAATATACAGAAGTGCTACGAGAAGTGGTAGGGATCCTGTCAAGTTGTAAAACAGGAAGTATAGCCCTGCGTTTAGTCGTTCGGTCTGATTACCTCACCGGGTGATAATAATAAGGGTGGGAATTAGGGTAGCTTCGAATAGAATATAGAAGAGGATTAATTCTGTGGCGGTGAAGGTTATAATTAAGAATAGTTGGAGTAGAATTAGTATTGAGATATATAGTTTTTTTCGGATAAGAGGCTCTTTTGATAGATGGGATTGGCTTGCTATCAATATAAGTGGTAGAAGTCATGTTGTGAGTGCCAGTAGTGGTGCTGATAGGGAGTCGGAGAAGAATAGTAAGGACGAGTTTAGGGTGTTGTCGTTCGGTTGATTTAGATAAGACAAACTAATTAGGCTAATTAGCAGGCTGTATATTGTGGAGTTAATTCAGATTATGTTAGGCTTTGATGTTCATGTTAGGGGAATAAGTATAGCGGTAGGAATAATAATTTTTAGCATTGTAGAAGGTTTAGGTTTTGCACATGATCAGTTCCGTAAGTGTTAGATACTATAACTAGTAGAGATAATCCCAATGCTGCTTCGCAGGCGGCGAATACTAGCAGTACAATTGGTATTATGCTAGCTAATGTGAGGTGATTATTCAGGATAGTCACAGATATCATCACGAATAGTGACAGTATCATGCCTTCTAGGCATAGCAGTGATGATATTAGGTGGGATCGGTAGACGAGTATGCCCATTAATGATAGAATGAATGCCAGGAAGATGTTAATATATACTATGGACATATGATAATTATGAGTTAAATCATAATTTAATGAGTCGAAATCATTTGTTTTAGTTTAAACTAATTATCATATTCAGTTCATTCTAGGCCTTTTTCAGTTCATTCATATGCTAGGCTTGCAGCCAGAAGTGAGATTAGAAGGAGTGCCATGATAAGCATAGTTGTTAGCTTATTGGTTTGTGATGCCCAGGGTAGTGGAAGTAGGAGGGCGATTTCTAAGTCAAAGAGTAGGAATGTAATTGCAACCAGGAAAAATTTTATAGAAAATGGTAAACGTGCCGATCCTATGGGGTCAAAGCCACATTCGTAAGGACTGGTTTTGTCGGCATAAATATTTAGTTGAGGAAGTCAAAATGCGATTATTACGAGTAGGGAAGCCAGGGTAATATTGGTTATCAGAGTAAGTATTATGTTAATTACTTCTTTTCAGATCTGTCTGAAGCTAACTGATTGGAAGTCAATTGTACTAATTATACTAAAGAAGTAAGATCCTCATCAATAGATGGAAACATATAGGAATAGTCATACTACATCGACGAAGTGTCAGTACCATGCAGCAGCTTCAAATCCAAAGTGGTGATTAGATGTGAAGTGGTAGTGCAGTTGTCGCATAAAGCAGACAATAAGGAATGTGGAGCCGATAATTACATGCAGTCCGTGGAATCCGGTAGCCATAAAGAATGTGGACCCATAGACTCCGTCGGAGATTGTGAAGGATGTCTCATAATATTCAGAGGCTTGTAGTAGTGTGAAATATACGCCTAGGGAGATAGTAATAAATAGGGCTTGAAGTATGTGCTTGCGATTGCCTTCTATTAGGCTGTGGTGGGCTCAGGTGATTGAGACCCCTGAGGCTAGCAGGACAGAGGTGTTGAGTAGAGGGACTTCAAGCGGATTCAGAGGAATGATGCCAGTGGGTGGCCAGCAACCCCCGAGTTCGGGGGTTGGAGCTAGGCTGGAGTGGTAGAAGGCTCAAAAGAAGCCAGCGAAAAAGAAAACTTCTGAGACGATAAATAGGATTATTCCATATCGTAGCCCTTTTTGCACAGTGGGGGTATGGTGTCCTTGAAACGTGCCTTCTCGAACTACGTCTCGTCATCATTGATACATAGTTAGTATGTTAGTTGTAAGTCCTAGAGTGAGTAAAGATATTGAGTTGTAGTGAAATCATATGATGAGACCCGATGTTATAAGTAGGGCAGATAGGGCTCCTGTTAGTGGTCATGGGCTCGGATTGACTATATGGTAAGCATGGGTTTGGTGGGTCATTAGGTATTGTCATGTAAGTATAGACTTACTAGTAGTGTAAAGACGTAGGCCTGAATAAGAGCGACGGCGAATTCGAGAATGGTAAGTAAAACTAGAATTATAAAAGTAATAAGGGCTGTGGTAGCACTGATGTTGATTAGGGCTAGAGTGGCCCCTCCAATTAGGTGAATTAATAGGTGTCCTGCGGTAATGTTGGCTGTTAATCGGACAGCTAAGGCCATAGGTTGGATGAATAGACTAATTGTCTCGATGATTACTAGCATGGGAATTAGGGGGAGGGGTGTTCCTTGGGGCAGGAAGTGTGCTAGAGAGGCCTTAGTTTTGTGGCGGAACCCGGTAATTACTGTCCCTGCTCACAGGGGAATTGCTATTCCTAGGTTTATAGACAATTGGGTTGTGGGTGTGAATGAGTGGGGTAGCAATCCGAGGAGATTAGTCGAGCCAATAAATAAAATCAGTGATATCAGCATAAGGGCTCAGGTTCGTCCTTTTTGGTTGTGAATTGTTAGTATCTGTTTGGATGTAAGTTGAATTAATCACTGTTGGATAGAAATTAATCGATTGTTAATTAGTCGATTAGGTGATGGGAATAGAATAGATGGGAATATTACGATTAATACAGCGATTGGGAGGCCCATTATTGTAGGGGTAGCGAAAGAGGCGAATAAATTTTCGTTCATTTGTTTTCTCAAGGGGTGTGTTTGCTAATAGACTTGATAGATTTAGGTCCTGGGCTCTCTGGATAGTAGTGTTTTGATACTTTTAGTTGGAATAAGATAAACAGAGTTAGAATTATTGAAAGAATTATAACTAATCAAGTTGATGTGTCTAGCTGTGGCATTTCATTAAGGAGAGGTTATAACTCTCAGTCTTTAACTTAAAAGGTTAACGCTTTATAGCTTCTCAATGAGTAAGTCTTGTCTATGTTAAACCATTACAGCAGATCAGGTTTCGAAGTAGGACAGTGGGACTATTTCAAGAACAATTGGTATAAAGCTGTGGTTGGATCCGCAAATTTCAGAGCATTGGCCGTAGTATAGCCCTGGTCGTATCGCTATTAGGGTAGTTTGATTTAATCGTCCTGGGATGGCATCAGTTTTTAAGCCTAGTGATGGAACGGCTCATGAGTGCAATACGTCTTCTGAAGAAATAAGTATTCGGACAGTTATTTCCATTGGGAGAACGACTCGGTTGTCGACTTCTAATAGTCGGAGTTCTCCTGGTTTTAATTCTTGTGTAGGAATCATGTAGGAGTCAAAGTTCAGATCTTCATAGTCAGTGTACTCGTAGCTTCAATATCATTGATGGCCTATTGTTTTTACGGTTAGTGATGGGTTATTAATTTCATCCATTATGTAGAGAATTCGTAGAGAAGGAAGAGCAATCAGGATTAGGATAATGGCTGGTAGAATGGTTCAGACTGTTTCTACCTCTTGCGCGTCTATTGTACTTGTGTGGGTTAGCTTGGTAGTTAGTATTAAAGTAATAATGTAAAGAACTAATGAGCTGATTAAGAATACGATTATTAGGGTATGATCATGAAAATGAAGTAGCTCCTCTATAATAGGGGAGGTCGCGTCCTGTAATCCGAGTTGAAAAGGGTACGCCATAGAGATATATAGGGGTTTCACCTATGACTTGACTTTGACAAAGTCATGTAATGTTTTACTAATACCTCCTAATTGAGAAAGACATAGTGGTTATGGCACTGGCTTGAAACCAGTTTTAGGGGGTTCGATTCCTTCCTTTCTTATTTTTGGATGACATACGTAGGCTCTTCAAATGTGTGGTACGGAGGAGGACATCCGTGTAATCATTCAATGTTAGTTGTAGTGAGTTCTACTATTGCGACCTCCCGTTTAGAAGCGAAGGCTTCCCAGATTATGAAGATTATAAGTATTACTGCTGTAAGTGAGATGAATGAGCCTATAGATGAGACGGTATTTCAAGTGGTGTATGCATCTGGGTAGTCAGAATATCGACGGGGCATACCCGATAGCCCTAGGAAGTGTTGAGGGAAGAAAGTTATGTTCACCCCTACAAATATAATTGTAAAGTGGATTTTTGCTCAGGTGTCATTTAGAGTGTAGCCTGAGAATAGGGGGAATCAGTGGGCAAATCCGCCTATAATAGCAAATACTGCTCCTATTGAGAGAACGTAGTGGAAGTGAGCTACGACGTAGTACGTGTCATGAAGAACGATATCTAAGGATGAGTTGGCTAAAACGATGCCCGTTAGGCCACCTACTGTGAATAGGAAAATAAAACCTAGAGCTCATAGTATAGCTGGAGATCATTTAATATTGCCCCCATGGAGTGTTGCTAATCAACTGAATACTTTAACCCCTGTAGGAATAGCGATAATTATAGTAGCAGACGTGAAGTATGCTCGTGTATCCACATCTATTCCTACAGTGAATATGTGGTGAGCTCATACGATAAAGCCTAAGAATCCGATAGACATTATTGCTCATACCATTCCCATGTAACCGAAGGGCTCTTTCTTTCCTGAATAATAAGTAACGATGTGGGAGATTATACCAAACCCAGGCAAGATTAAAATGTAGACTTCAGGGTGTCCGAAGAATCAAAACAAGTGTTGGTATAAAATAGGGTCCCCTCCTCCAGCAGGATCAAAAAATGTCGTGTTAAGGTTACGGTCTGTCAGAAGCATAGTAATTCCAGCAGCCAGTACTGGTAGTGATAGTAGTAATAGAACAGCTGTAATTAGGACTGATCACACAAATAGGGGGGTTTGGTATTGGGATATGGCGGGAGGTTTTATATTGATAATAGTAGTGATGAAATTAATAGCTCCTAAAATTGAAGAGACTCCGGCCAGGTGCAGGGAGAAAATTGTAAGGTCCACTGATGCTCCAGCATGAGCCAGGTTACCAGCTAATGGGGGATATACGGTTCACCCAGTTCCCGCACCCGCTTCTACTATGGAAGATGCTAATAGTAGAAGAAAGGATGGGGGAAGTAGTCAGAAGCTTATGTTATTTATCCGAGGAAATGCTATGTCTGGGGCACCAATTATCAGGGGAACTAATCAGTTCCCAAATCCCCCAATTATAATTGGTATGACCATGAAGAAGATTATTACGAAGGCATGTGCGGTTACGATTACGTTATAAATCTGATCGTCCCCTAATAAGGTGCCGGGTTGACCTAATTCGGCTCGAATTAGGAGGCTTAGGGCAGTGCCTACTATACCGGCTCATGCTCCGAATAGCAAATATAAAGTACCGATGTCTTTGTGGTTAGTAGAGAATAATCATCGATTAATGAACATAGGTAAAATGGCTGATAAAAGCGTTAGACTGTAAATCTAAAGATAGGGGTGTAAGTCCTCTTTTTACCAAGCCTTGTGGTGAATTATTCATATTGAATTGCAAATTCAAAGAAGCAGCTTAGACGCCGCCGGGGCTTCTCCCGCCTTTTTTTCCTACACGGCGGGAGAAGCTAGATTGAAGCCAGTTATAGGGTATTTAGCTGTTAACTAAAACTTCGTGGGGTAGAAGCCCACCAATCTAGTAAGGACTTAGCTTAATTAAAGTGTTTGATTTGCATTCAATTGATGTAGGATAAATTCCTGCAGTCCTTAAAGCGTTTTGGTCAGGGGTTAAGTGTGCAGCACTTGCTTAGAGCTTTGAAGGCTCTTGGTCTCGTTTAACCTAAACCCCTAGTCCAGAATTGATATTATGGGTATGATGGGGAGTAGTATGGTTGAGATAATAATCAGAGGGGGTAGCAAGGTTATCTTTTTTGTGTGTTCAAATTGTCATTTTATTTTTATGTTGTTTGCGGATGGGAATATAGTGAGTGCGGTACTGTATGTGAGTCGTATGTAGAAGTATAGGTTGAGTAGTGCAGTGATGGCTATAAGTGTTGGGACAACAATTATATCATTTTTTGTTAGTTCTTGAATAATTATTCATTTAGGAATAAAGCCGGACAGTGGTGGAAGCCCTCCCAGGGATAGTATTAGAGTTAGGATGGTGGAAGCAATTAGGGGGATTTTGTTTCATGTGTGTGAGAGAGATAGGGTTGTGGTAGATGCGCTCAGTATGAATAGTATAAATGTTGATAGGGTTATTAGAATGTATAGGGACAGGTTTAGAAATATTATTGTGGGGTTGTAAGTAATGATTGCCGCTATTCAGCCTATATGTGCGATGGAGGAATATGCTATGATTTTTCGTAGTTGAGTCTGATTAAGTCCGCCTCATCCTCCGATTAGGACAGACGCGAGGGCCACTAGTGTTATAAGGTCAGTATTGATTGATGGTGAGATCTGGTAGAGAACGGATATTGGTGCAATTTTTTGTCATGTCAGTAGGATCATACCTGATGAGAGTGAAATGCCTTGGGTTACTTCAGGGACTCAGAAGTGAAATGGGGATAGACCCAGTTTTATTGTTAGGGCAATAGTTATTATAGTTGATGCTGCAGGATTCGAGACTTTTGAGATTATTCACTGACCGGAGTAGAGAAGGTTGATAGTGACTCCTATTATTAGTAATATCGAGGCTGTTGCTTGTGTGAGGAAATACTTTGTGGATGCCTCTATGGCTCGTGGATTGAATTTTTTTATTAGAATAGGAATGATGGCTAACATATTCATTTCGAATCCGATTCAGATTAGTAACCAGTGGGAGCTTAGTATTACGATTATAGTTCCAGTTATGACGGTTGCTAGAATGGCAATGAGGATAGGAGGTTTTATTAGTACGGGAAGGATATAAACCAACATTTTCGGGGTATGGGCCCGATAGCTTAATTTAGCTGACCTTACTGTAGAATATGGTGTAAATTTGGTAGCACGAAGATCTTTGAATTCTTAGGATTAGGTTCGAGGCCTATTATTCTAGAAATAAGAGGGTTTAAACCTCTATGATTTACTCTATCAAAGTAACTCTTTTGTCAGACATATTTCTTATGTTTGAGGTGGAATGCTTGCAGTGATAATAGGTAGGGCGACGTGTCATATGCACAGGGCCAAAGTTAGTGGTAGGAAGTTTTTTCATAGGAGGTGTATTAATTGGTCATAGCGGAACCGAGGGTAGGATGCTCGAATTCATAGAAAAGAGATGGTTAGTAGAAGGGTCTTAATGGTGAAGTTGATGGAGTAGAGCTCTGGTAAGAATGGATTGTGGAATGCGCCGAAGAATAAAATTGTTGTGAGGATATTTATTATGATAATATTTGCATACTCTGCTAGGAAGAATAGGGCGAAGGGTCCGGCTGCATACTCCACGTTAAACCCTGAGACCAGTTCTGATTCCCCCTCAGTTAAGTCAAAGGGGGCCCGGTTTGTTTCTGCTAGGGTAGAGATAAATCATATCATGGCTAGAGGTCAGGCAGGGAAAATTAGTCATATATGTTCTTGGGTAATAATGAGTGTGGATAGTGTGAATGATCCGTTTATTAGCAAAATAGAAAGGAGGATGATCGCTAGTGTGACTTCGTATGAGATTGTTTGAGCTACGGCTCGAAGGGCTCCGATTAGGGCGTACTTGGAGTTCGAGGCCCATCCTGATCAGAGGATGGAGTATACGGCGAGGCTTGACATGGCTAATATAAATAGCACCCCTAGATTTATATTAATGAGTGGGTAGGGCATGGGGAGTGGGATTCATATGGTTAGAGCTAATGATAGGGCCAGAATGGGTGCTAGAATAAATATTGATATAGACGATGTAAGGGGACGTAGGGGTTCTTTTGTAAAGAGTTTTACAGCATCGGCGATTGGTTGGAGGAGACCATAGGGACCTACAATATTGGGTCCTTTTCGAAGTTGTATATAGCCTAGGACTTTCCGTTCAACGAGAGTGAGGAAAGCTACGGCGAGAAGGATTGGGACGATAAGGGAGAGAATGTTGATAAAGAACATGTTGTTAGGGAGAGGAATTGAACCTCTGGGGATAAAGGTTTAAGTCTTACGCAATTGCCGGGCTCTGCCACCCTAACAAAGCCCCTTTTCTTGGGCTTTTAGAGGGATAAACTGGTTAGATTGAGCTTAACTTCATCTATTAGTTCTAAGGCGCCTCTGTAAGGTAGGCCTTGTTTCTCTTGTCCTTTCGTACTGGGAGAAACTGTTTAATAGATAGAAACCGACCTGGATTACTCCGGTCTGAACTCAGATCACGTAGGACTTTAATCGTTGAACAAACGAACCCTTAATAGCTGCTGCACCATTAGGATGTCCTGATCCAACATCGAGGTCGTAAACCCTATTGTCGATATGGACTCTTAAATAGGATTGCGCTGTTATCCCTAGGGTAACTTGTTTCGTTGATCAAAGATTATTGGATCAATAAGTGATGGTACATTTTGACTGGTAGGTCTAAATTTTAATCACTCGGGAGTTTTTTTATATTCCGAGGTCACCCCAACCTAAATTGTCAGCCCATAACAATGGTAGTATGTTATTCCCAGTGGGGTTTAAAGTTCATAAGTTTGGGCTAATTAATTAAAGCTCCATAGGGTCTTCTCGTCTTATTATAGTATTCCCGCCTCTTCACGGGAAGGTCAATTTCACTGATTGGAAGTAAGAGACAGTTAAACCCTCGTGTGGCCATTCATACAAGTCCCTATTTAGAGAACAAATGATTATGCTACCTTTGCACGGTCAGGATACCGCGGCCGTTTAACGGATGTCACTGGGCAGGCAGTGCCTCCAATACTGGTAATGCTGGAGGTGATGTTTTTGGTAAACAGGCGGGGTTTATGTTTGCCGAGTTCCTTTTACTTCTTTTAATCTTTCCTTGAGTGCATACCTGTGTTGGGTTAACAATGGGGTAGATAAGTGTTTTATTTTTGGGTTGGTTTTATCAGGTTGTTAACTATCAGTGGTCTATCCGTTTCTGATATAAGCTTATGCGGGGAGAAATAATTCTTGTTACTCATACTAGCATTATTGCTTCTATACTTAAATAGAATAACCCAGGAGGTGAATTAGGAGTTGATGCAATATGGTTGGGATTAAGTTGCATTGTTTGTTGAGCTTGAACGCTTTCTCAATTGATGGCTGCTTTTAGGCCAACTATGGTTATGTTAATATTTACTCTCTAATAAAGGTTGTGTCCTTGCTCTAAAAAGCTGTACCTTTTTAGATTATATTTTAAATTTACATTGAAATTTCGTTTTTTTTAGGTAAATTTAAAGTTGAACTAAAATTCTGTTTGTGGGTAACCAGCTATCACCAGGCTCGTTTGGCTTTTCACCTCTACCTATAAATCTTCTCACTATTTTGCCACATAGACGAGTTGATCCTTTTAGATTGTTCATAGGTAGCTCGTCTGGTTTCGGGGTACTTAGCTTAAGTTCTCTTTGTTAAGTTATTTCTAGCTAGCTCATTATGCAAAAGGTACAAGGTGTAATCTTTGCTGTTTTGTACTTTGAAAATGTCTTTCATCATTCCCTTGCGGTACTATCTCTATAGCTCCAATTAGAATTTCTATCTCCTATACTTTAATGGTTTGACTAAATGTTTTGTTTTGTAACTCTGTGATAGTTTAATTTAAAGTCGATTGGGCTAGCTTTCGTTCAAAGTGGTCATTAATCATGAAATCTTCTGGGTGTAAGCCAGATGCTTTTATTAAGCTACACTTTGGTTAATCCAAGCACACCTTCCGGTATGCTTACCTTGTTACGACTTATCTCCTCTCGTGTTTTGATGTGAGTTAATATGTTTATGGCCTCAGTCTTATTACTTGAGGAGGGTGACGGGCGGTGTGTGCGTGCTTCATGGCCCTATTCAATTAAGCTCTCTATTCTTAATTTACTACTAAATCCTCCTTCAGTTTCTAGTTTCATAAAAACTTTCGTAAAGTGTTCTTAAAATAGAAAATGTAGCCCATTTCTTCCCATCCCATAAGTTACACCTTGACCTAACTTTTTTATGCGTGATGATCCTGCTTACTGCTCTACCTTTTAAGGGTTTGCTGAAGATGGCGGTATATAGACTGTATTAGCAAGGGATGGTGAGGTTTATCGGGGTTTATCGATTATAGAACAGGCTCCTCTAGAGGGATATAAAGCACCGCCAAGTCCTTTGAGTTTTAAGCTGTTGCTAGTAGTTCTCTGGCGAATTGTTTTGTTATAGAACTATTTATGTTTAGGGCTAAGCATAGTGGGGTATCTAATCCCAGTTTGGGTCTTAGCTATCGTGTAATCAGAAAATTTTAAAGTCACTTTCGTAGTATATTTTATGGTAACTGTAGCTTTTTACGGCTTAGTTAAGTTTTAACTTTAGTAATATGTTATCTTAAACACGCTTTACGCCGTGGGCCTATTAGTTCGGGTTAATCGTATGACCGCGGTGGCTGGCACGAAATTTACCAACCCTCTTTAGTATAACTTAGTCGAACTTTCGTTCATGGCTTAATTTTTATCACTGCTGTATCCCGTGGGGGCGTGGCTTAGCAAGGTGTTATGAGCTACTTAGGAGTGTGCTTGATACCTGCTCCTTTAGATCGTTAGCGATTTTAAGGGCATTCTCACTGGGGCGTGGAGGCTTGCATGTGTAAGTTTACTAAGGACTAATAGGAAGGCCAGGACCAAACCTTTGTGTTTATGGAGTCTTATGACTCATCTTGGCATTTTCAGTGCCTTGCTTTACTAATTAAGCTACATTAAC